GATGACGAGCCTGACTAAAGGATTATCGTGATAGGATAAAACATGTAGAGCAACTCTACCATCATTACACCAGACAGAATTAAACCGTCACCACCAAGCATCAAAAGCTAATGTGCATCATACACCAAGATGTAAAACAAAAACTAAACGTAGAAAAGTAAGCTAAACAAGCTAATGGGTTCATACCCCATAAATAGAGTAAACAACTCTCTTCTCTAATGCCCAATAATCCGACCAAAATCCTCTTACTATTCACCCTAGTAAGAGGTGTATTAGTGTCTGTATCCTCCAATTCATGACTAGGAGCATGAATAGGATTGGAAATCAACCTAATATCATTCATCCCGCTGATATCCAACATCAAAAACATGTACAATACAGAAGCCTCATTAAAGTATTTCATTGTACAAGTACTAGCCTCAACGACACTACTATTTATGGTAGTAATAAAAACATTAACAGAAGACCTATTTACCCTAGAAGGAACCGCATACACACCAATAATCATCTGTACCCCTCTCCTGCTAAAAAGTGGAGCCGCACCTCTTCACTGATGATTCCCAGGAGTAATGGAAGGATTGAGATGAGAAAATTGCGCATTACTAATAACGGTACAAAAAGCCTCCCCACTAATACTAATGTCCTATCTGATTGAAATTAACATCTTCACATTCAGAATCATTTTAATATCAACAATCGTAGGAGCAATTGGAGGACTCAACCAAACCTCAATACGAAAGATCTTAACCTACTCATCCATTAACCACACTGGATGGATACTAATTGCATTGGCTCTAAGAGAAAACTTATGAACGACATACTTCGCAATCTACTCAGCCCTGGCAGTAACAGTTGTATCAGCCATCAAACTTTCTGGAATCTCATTCATCAACCAAACCATAATAACAAACAAAGAAGCAACCCTGATAAAGTTCATAATATTCACATCACTACTATCCCTAGGAGGATTACCACCATTCCTAGGATTCCTGCCAAAATGAGTCATTATCCAAGCAATAATCATAAACAGATTGGCCCCCATAGCAACAATCGTAGTAGTAACATCATTGATAACGCTATACTACTACCTAAAAATCTCCTACTCGAGATTCATAATCCTAAACACGGAGCCGAAATGAAACTTAAAAACCTCTAGGAACACAAGAACAAGAAGCATTAAAGCCCTAACACTGTCATCAATCTCCGTAACAGGCCTAGCAGCATGTACTATCATTGCCAACATCTACTAAACTAGAACACAAAGAAGGCCTTAAGTTAAGCAAACTAATAACCTTCAAAGCTATAAATAAAGGGCTCCCTTTAGGCCTTGATAAGAACTAACTTACCCCCACAGAATTGCATTCTATAATCACAAGATGAATACAAGGCCACGAAACAATAGTGGAAAAGTGACGTAAACACTTCTGAATAGATTTACAGCCTATCGCCTACTTATTAATCTCAGCCACTCCACTAATCTTAACTCGATGACTCTTCTCAACCAATCACAAAGACATTGGAACACTATACTTCGTATTCGGAGCCTGATCAGGAATGGTTGGAACATCCCTAAGAATACTAATCCGAACAGAACTTGGACAACCAGGATCCCTAATCGGAGACGACCAGATCTATAACGTTATCGTCACAGCCCACGCCTTCGTCATGATTTTCTTCATGGTTATACCAATCATAATTGGAGGTTTCGGAAACTGACTGGTACCACTGATACTAGGAGCACCAGACATAGCATTCCCTCGGATAAACAACATGAGATTCTGGCTTCTACCACCATCATTAACCCTTCTTCTGACCAGCAGCACTGTAGAAAGCGGTGCAGGGACAGGATGAACAGTATATCCTCCCCTTGCAAGAGGAATTGCACATGCCGGAGCATCAGTAGACTTAGCCATCTTCTCACTCCACCTAGCAGGAGTATCATCCATCCTAGGAGCAGTAAACTTCATCTCAACAACCATCAACATAAAGCCAAAAAGTATAAAACCAGAGCGAATTCCCCTATTCGTATGATCAGTAGCCATCACAGCCCTACTACTCTTACTATCACTACCAGTACTAGCAGGAGCAATCACAATACTACTAACCGACCGAAACCTAAACACCTCCTTCTTTGACCCAGCAGGAGGAGGAGACCCAATCCTCTATCAACACCTATTCTGATTCTTTGGACACCCAGAAGTATACATCCTAATCCTACCTGGATTTGGTATAATCTCTCACATCATTTGCCATGAAAGAGGGAAAAAGGAAGCATTTGGAAACCTCGGAATAATCTTTGCCATGATAGCAATCGGCCTACTAGGATTCGTAGTATGAGCACACCACATATTCACAGTAGGAATAGACGTTGACACACGAGCCTACTTTACATCAGCGACAATAATCATCGCAGTACCGACAGGAATCAAAATCTTTAGATGACTTGCAACCATATATGGAACCCGAATAACATACAGAGCAGCATGCCTATGAGCCCTAGGATTCGTATTCCTATTCACTATAGGAGGACTAACAGGAGTGGTACTAGCAAACTCATCAATCGACATCGTACTACACGACACCTACTACGTAGTAGCCCACTTCCACTATGTACTATCCATGGGAGCAGTATTCGCCATCATAGGTGGATTCGTCCAATGATTCCCCCTATTCACAGGACTCACTATAAACCCAAAATGACTAAAAGCCCAATTCGCCGTAATATTCGTAGGAGTAAATATAACATTCTTCCCACAACACTTCCTGGGTCTAGCAGGAATGCCACGACGATATTCAGACTACCCAGACGCCTACACAACATGAAATATTATCTCATCCATAGGATCAACAATTTCATTCGTAGGAGTAATAATATTCCTATTCATCATATGAGAAAGAATTACATCAAACCGACAAATCCTGTTCCCCACACACACAAGAAATTCAGTAGAATGACTACAAAAGTTCCCGCCAGCAGAACACAGCTACTCAGAACTACCAACAATCTCAACAACTCATAATTAAAATCTAACGTGGCAGATAAGTGCGGTGGATTTAAGCTCCATGAATAAAGTTTTTAACTTTCATTAGAACAAAAATGGCAACATGACTAAACTTGAGTCTCCAAGACAGAGCATCACCAATCATAGAACAACTAATCTTCTTCCACGACCATGCCCTAATAATCATACTAATAATCATCACCACAGTTATATACACAATAACCAGAATTATTCAAAATAAACAAACCAGCCGATTCATCCTAGAAGGCCAAATAATTGAGACCCTCTGAACCATTGCACCAGCAATCATCCTGGTATTCATTGCAATACCATCCCTCCGATTACTTTACCTAATAGACGAAGTACACAACCCAACCCTAACACTAAAAGCAGTAGGACATCAATGATACTGAAGCTACGAATACTCAGACTTTACAAAACTAGAATTCGATTCATACATAACACAAGAACAGCAAGCAAGCACATTTCGGCTCCTAGATACAGACAACCGAATTGTCCTACCAATAAACTCACCAACCCGAATAATTGTTACAGCAGCAGATGTACTGCATTCGTGAACAGTACCAAGACTAGGAGTAAAAACAGATGCCACCCCAGGACGGTTAAATCAAGTCAGATTCTCAATCAACCGACCTGGAATTCTATACGGGCAATGCTCAGAAATCTGTGGAGCAAACCACAGATTTATACCGATTATAATCGAAAGAGTAACCACAAACAAATTCATTAATTGAATCTCAAAGATAAGAGAATCATCAGATGACTGAAAGCAAGTAATGGTCTCTTAAACCAGCACATGGTATACTAGCAAATACCTCTGATGAAGAAGGATTAGTTAAAACTAAATAACATCAGAATGTCAAACTGAAATAATCGGAAAGATATCCTTCTATACCTCAAATAATACCCATAGAATGAATAATCCTATACACCGCATTCCTAACATCATTCATATTATTCAACATCATAAACTACTTCAACCAACCACCAAAAACCAAAACAACAGACAAGGCATCCATTACCACTAACAAGGTAAACTGAAAATGATAAGAAACCTATTCTCAATTTTCGACCCTACGACAGAGATCAACAACCTACCATTAAATTGAACAAGAACAATCATCGGACTAATACTAATCCCAACAAGAATGTGACTAATCCCATCCCGGAATAGCATAACCATAAGAATCCTAATAAATAAAATACACCAGGAAATAAAAACAATCTCAAGAAAAAGAAACATCAACAAAGGAAATACATTCATCTTAACATCACTATTCCTTATAATCCTAACAAATAACTTCTTAGGCCTATTCCCATACATTTTTACCAGAACAAGCCACCTAACACTCACACTTACACTAGCATTACCTCTATGAGTAAGATTTATACTATTCGGATGAATCAAAAACACGAACCACATATTCGAACACCTAGTTCCCCAGGGAACACCCACCATGCTAATACCATTCATGGTAATCATCGAAACAATCAGAAACCTGATCCGACCAGGAACACTAGCAGTACGACTAACCGCAAACATAATTGCAGGACACCTACTACTAACACTACTAGGGAATAATGGACCATCAATAAGACACACAATACTGTCAATCCTAATTACAGCCCAAATCCTATTACTAATCCTAGAAGCAGCCGTAGCAATTATCCAATCGTACGTATTCGCAATCCTAAGAACCCTATACTCTAGAGAAGTCAATTAATGTCAACACATGAAAACCACCCATTCCACATAGTAAACAAAAGACCATGACCGCTCACAGGAGCCATTGGAGCAATAGTTACCCTAATAGGACTAATTAAATGATTCCACCAATATGACAACAGACTGCTAGGAGTAGGAACAATCATCACCATTATAACCATAATCCAATGATGACGAGACATTACACGTGAAGGAACCTACCAAGGAATACACACAAAAATAGTCACAAAAGGCCTACGGTGAGGTATAATCCTATTTATCGTCTCAGAAATCCTCTTCTTCGCATCATTCTTTTGAGCATTCTTCCACAGAAGACTATCACCAACAATCGAAATAGGATCAACCTGACCACCTACGGGAATCCAACCATTCAACCCCCTACAGGTACCACTACTAAACACAGCAATTCTACTAGCATCCGGAGTAACAGTAACATGAGCACACCACAGACTATTAGAAAATAATGCCACCCAAGCAACACAGGGACTATTCTTCACCGTACTATTAGGAATTTATTTCACCGCACTACAAGCATATGAATACATCGAAGCACCCTTCACAATTGCAGATTCCGCATATGGATCAACATTCTTTATAGCAACAGGATTTCACGGATTACACGTAATCATCGGAACAACCTTCCTAACAACATGCCTCCTACGACAAATAACTCTACACTTCTCATCAAACCACCACTTCGGATTTGAAGCAGCAGCATGATACTGACACTTCGTAGACGTAGTCTGACTATTCCTATACATCTCAATCTACTGATGAGGTAGCTAGTCAAGATTTATCTAATATAATAAGAGTATACTTGACTTCCAATCAAGAGGTTTGCGAAAGCAAGATAAATAATGATAATAATCACAACAGCAGCAATACTAACAATAATCCTATCAACAGCCATCATACTACTAACGACAATAATCTCAAAAAAAAGAAACGAAGACCGAGAGAAAAGATCACCATTCGAATGCGGATTCGACCCTAAAAACTCCGCACGACTACCCTTCTCATCACGATTCTTCCTAATCGCCGTTATCTTCATGATCTTTGACGTAGAAATCGCCCTATTACTACCCATACCCGTCACCATAATAACATCAAACATAAAATCATGAATAATAGTAAGAATTATATTCCTACTAATCCTAATTATCGGCCTATACCACGAATGAAATCAAGGATCACTTGAATGAAGAGAATAACCACGGGACTATAGTTAACAATAACATTTGAGTTGCATTCAAAAAGTACCACAAATAGTGGTTAGCCTCAAAAGAAAGTGAAGAAGCAAATATTGCAATCAGCTTCGACCTGACCTTAGATAAGAAATTATCCTCACTTTGATAACACCTTAACTGAAACCAAAAAGAGGTATATTATTGTTAATAATAAAAATGAATAAACAATTCCAGTTAAAGAAGTGAACAAAAAGTGAATGCTGCTAACTTATCACTATAGCGGTTAAAGCCCGTTTACACTTCTACATTTATGTAGTTTAGAAAAACATTACACTTTCACTGTAAAGACAAAGAAAAACTTTTATAAATAAATCTACTTAAAGGCAAACTACGCCTCATTGACATCTTCAGTGTCACGCTCTAAATCAAATAAGCTATCCAAGTAATAAACAAGAACAAACAACAAAATAATAATTCACATAACAAAAAATCCTAAAAAAACCCTTAAACCATTATATTGAAACCACTGATTAGCCCTACTAAGATTAAAAGAGGCCCAATAAATACCCTGACCACCAAAATACTCCATTCACCCAAAATCAAACACCCTCACTGACCTATAACCAACCTCCAATGGCCAAAAAGAAACGCCGTAAGTAGACAAAAACGGCATAAACCACATAGAACCAGAAAAAAAAGAAGAACCATACCAATTCATAGAAAACAAGCCATCCCCGAAAGCAAACCCAGCCAAGCCATAACCAAGCCAACCACCCACAATAACAACAAATAAAGTAAGAAACCTTAAATAATAAGGCAAACAGACAACAGAGGGAGTAGGACAAATTAATCACATAAGGAAACTACCACCAAAAATAGACATTACCAACAACCCAACCATACCAAAAACTATGTTATAATTGGTCTCAACCATAGAACAAGAAGAAACGAAATTAAAATCACCACACATAGAATAATAAAACAAACGAAAAGAATAACAAACTGTCAAACCAGTAGACAAAAACAACAAGAAAAAACCAAATATATTAACATAACTCATAGAAAACATCTCCAAAATAAAATCCCTAGAATAAAAACCGGCCAAAAACGGGATACCACAAAGAGCAAAATTAGAAACCATTAATCTAGAAGACGTGAAAGGCATAAAAACTGACAAACCACCCATAAATCGAATATCCTGAGAATCACCCAAAGAATGAATTACACCACCAGCACACATGAACAACAAAGCCCTAAACAAAGCGTGAGTTAATAGATGGAAAAAAGCCAAACCCGGAAGCCCAACTGAAATAGTTATAATCATAAGGCCCAACTGTCTCAAAGTAGATAAAGCAATAATCCTCCTCAAATCATACTCAAAATTAGCACCAAGACCAGCTATAAACATAGTCAAAGCAGAAATAAGCAACAAAAAGCTATTAAGCCATAAGCTAAAAGAAGGACTAAAACGAATTAACAAATAAACACCCGCAGTAACCAGGGTAGAAGAATGCACCAAAGCAGAAACAGGAGTAGGAGCAGCCATAGCTGCAGGCAACCAAGAAGAAAAAGGAATTTGAGCACTCCTAGTTATAGCGGCTAAAACAACAAGAAAAGAAATAATCTCCATCTCAACTGACCCAGCCAAATAATCCAAGTAATAAACAAAACTCCAACTACCAAAATTAATCATCCAAGCAATAACTATCAACAAAGCAACATCACCGATACGGTTTGATAGAACAGTCAACATACCAGCACCGTAAGACCTAACATTCTGATAATAAATAACCAACAAATAAGAAACCAAACCCAAGCCATCCCATCCCAACAAAATACTAATAATATTAGGACTAACAATCAAAAACATCATAGAAACAACAAACATTAAAACCAACGAGATAAACCGAAAAATATTCAAATCACCAAACATGTAATCATCACTATAAAGAATAACCAAGGAGGAAATAATAAAAACAAAACCCATGAACAACAAAGACATTCAATCAAACAAGAAAGTTATAACAACAGAGCCTCTATTCAACGTAACAATATTCCAATCAATAAAGAAAACAAGATCACTCATAATAAAGTAAACACCACAAAAACAACAAACCCAACCTAACAAAAATAAAAAAATAAATCTAACAAAACAAATAGACATAAATCTAAAACAAAAACTCATATCATCGGCACCACAAACCAACATTTTACTTAAACTATTTAGATCCTAAACACAAAAGACAACAACATCAACCCTCAAAACAATAATATTTAACGGAAACCAATGCAAAAACAGCAACAAAAACTCACGAACATAACCCAAAGAACAAGTATAAAGGCCAGAATAAACAGAACCATGCTGACTATAAGAATACAAATATAATGTATAAGCAGCACTAAAAAAAGATAATAAAACCAACACAAACATAAGAGACCAAGACCAAGAAACCAAACTACTCAACAGCCCAATCTCACCAAGAAGATTAAGAGAAGGAGGAGCCGCCATATTACAAGCACTTAACAAAAACCACCACATAGCCATACTTGGCATCAAATTAATCAAACCCCTATTAACCAAAAGGCTCCGACTACCAAAACGCTCGTAAGAAATATTAGACAAGCAAAAAAGACCAGAAGAACACAAACCATGAGCAATCATCAGAACATAAGATCTACACACACCCCAATAACCAAATGTCATTAAACCCCCAATAACCATACCCATATGAGCTACAGAAGAGTAAGCAATCAACGACTTCAAATCAGTCTGCCGTAAACAAAACAATCTAACAAAAAATCCACCAACCAAGCTCAAAGAAATCCAAACAAATCTAAAAGCAAAACCAAACTTAAACAACAAAGGAAAGACACGAACAAGACCATAACCACCCAACTTCAATAAAACACCGGCCAAAATCATAGAACCAGAAACAGGGGCCTCAACATGAGCCCTAGGAAGCCACAAATGAACCATAAACATCGGCATCCTAACCAAAAAAGCAAAAATCATACAAACATAAAACAAAACCCCAGAGGGAAGGCCAGCTCCATACAACAAGAATAAACATAAAGAACACAAATAATTATAAACAAACAAAATACCAACCAATAAGGGAAGAGACGCTAACAAAGTATAAAACAATAAGTAAATACCAGCCTGAACCCGCTCAGGTTGATAACCCCAACCCAAAATCAAAAACAACGTAGGAATCAATCTACTCTCAAAAAAAACATAAAAAGAAAGCAAACTAACTCTGCTAAATGTACAATACAACATGGAAACAAGGAAAATAATAACAAACAAAAAAAAGCCAGGAAAGTAATAAAAACGGAAAACAGACTCTCTGGCCAAAATCATAAGAACACAAATCCACAGACTAAGAAAAATAAGCCCATAAGAAATTAAGTCACAACCAAAAAAATAACCCAAATTACCCCAACAAAAAAAGTAAGGAAAAGAAAAAAATAAAAAGAAAGAAATAAAAAACAATAAAGAACAAATCAACCACCAAGAGCCAGGAAAGAAACACAAAGGGATCAAAAAAATCAAGAAACAAAGAAACCTTAACACTGAAGAACACTATAAGACTGAAAATAATCATTACCATGACTACGTACCATAGAAACCAAAATAGACAAACCTAAAGAACCCTCACAAACAGAGAAAACCAAAAAGTAGACAACAAAGAACAAACTATAACTAAAACTACACAAATAAAAATAAACAGAAAAATAAAGAACCAAAGCAATAAACTCCAATCTTAACAAAGTAACCAACAAGTGCCTTCGACTAGAACAAAAAACCCAAACACCACAAAGGTAAATAATAAAAAAATATATCCACATCGACATTAAATAAAGGAAGTTTTAATAATTTAATAAAAATATTGGTCTTGTAAACCAAAAATAAGCAATAACCTTTTAAAACTTCAGAGGAAAGGTCACACAACACCATTTCATTAATCCCCAAAATTAACATTTTCAATAAAATACCCCCTGACATAACAAAAGCACTTATATCAGCAAGAATAATAACAAGAATAACATTCACACAAATAAAACACCCACTAGCAATAGGAATAATACTACTCGCCCAAACAATACTAGTATGCCTAGTAAGAGGAATAATATACAAAAGATTCTGATTCTCATACATCCTATTTATAATTATAGTAGGAGGAATACTAGTCCTATTTATATACATAACGAGACTAGCCTCAAACGAAATATTCTCACCATCATATAAAATAATTACAACCGCAGCAGCAATAACCCCAATCATAATATACATAATACCGTCAATAATCAACAACAAAGAAATAAACGAGCATAAAACAATAATAGAAAGAGAAATCACAACAACAACAACCATTATATACAACCAAATCATAGGAACAATAACAATTCTGCTAGCAACATACATACTATTAACCCTAATCGTAGTAGTAAATATCATTAATGTATCCAAGGGACCACTACGACACTCAAACTAATGAATAAACCCATACGAAACAAACACCCACTAATCAAAATCGCAAGAAATGCACTGGTAGACCTACCAACACCATCCACAATCAGAGGATGATGAAACTTCGGATCACTACTAGGAATTTGCCTAATAATACAAATCATCACAGGATTATTCCTAGCCATACACTACTGCCCAAATATCGAATATGCATTCAATAGAGTAAGCCACATTTGCCGAGACGTAAACCACGGCTGACTCCTACGAACCCTACACGCAAACGGAGCCTCGCTATTCTTTGTATGCATCTACATACATACCGGACGAAACATATATTACGGATCATACAAATTCATACACACATGATCAGTAGGAGTCCTAATCCTATTCCTAATGATAGCAACCGCATTCCTAGGATATGTACTACCATGAGGACAAATATCATTCTGAGGAGCCACAGTAATCACCAACCTACTATCAGCCATCCCATATGTAGGAAAAGAAGTAGTACAATGAGTATGAGGAGGATTTGCAGTAGACAACGCAACACTAACACGATTCTTCGCACTACATTTCCTAATGCCATTTGTAATCACAGCAATAGTAATAGTCCACCTACTATTCCTACACCAAACAGGATCAAACAACCCACTAGGATTAAACAAAAACACAGACAAAATCCCATTCCACCCATACTTCACAGTAAAAGACATCCTAGGATTCACAATCACCATTATACTACTAACAATACTTACCCTAAAGGAACCATACATACTAAGAGACCCAGACAACTTCACACCGGCTAACCCAATAGTAACGCCAGTACACATTCAACCAGAATGATACTTCCTATTCGCATATGCAATCCTACGATCAATCCCCAACAAACTAGGAGGAGTAATTGCCCTCGCAATATCAATTGCAATCTTATTCATCATACCAACAACCAAGTCAAAGTTTCGAGGAATACAATTCTACCCAATCAACCAAGCAATATTCTGAACAATAACAAACACAGTTGTACTACTAACATGAATCGGGGCACGCCCCGTAGAAGACCCATACATCCTAACAGGACAAATCCTAACAATCCTATACTTCATATACTACCTAATAAACCCAGCAACACTAAACATATGAGATAAGATAACAAACTAAAGTTAAAAAGCCAAGAATCGCCTGATGCCTTGAAAACATCATGAAAGAAGTTCAAGTCTTCTGTTAACTTCAAGTACCTAAATTAATACACTATAACAAACAGAAAACGAAGCACCTAAACCCGACAAAAAACAAGAGATAATTCAATGAAAGGGGCAAAAATCTCCTTCAAGCCAAATACATCAACCTATCATAACGGAACCGGGGCAAAGTACCCCGAACCCAAACAAACAAAAAAGAAACAAAAACCACCCTAACATAAAAAAAGAAAGAGTAAAGATCACTACCCAAAAAAATAATACAGAACAATAATCTCATAAAGAGAATACTGGCATACTCAGCCAAAAAAATTAGGGCAAAGCCACCCCCACCATACTCAACATTAAAACCAGAAACAAGCTCGGACTCCCCCTCAGCAAAATCAAAAGGAGTGCGATTAGTCTCAGCCAAACAAGAAATAAACCAAACAAACGACAAAGGAAGAGAAAAAAAAATCAACCACAAATAAACCTGAAAATAATAAAAATAGGTCAAATCATATCTAAAAACCAAAACGACAAAAGAAAGTAAAATAAAAGCCAGTCTAACTTCATAAGAAATAGTCTGAGCCAAGGCACGAAGACCACCCAACAAGGAATAACTAGAATTAGAGGATCAACCAGCAATTATAACAGTATAAACACCAAGACTAGCACAAGCCAAAAAAAAAAGCAAGCCTAACTCAAAAGAAAAAAAGCCTCTCAAGTAAGGAACTAACAGCCAAACTAACAAAGAAAGGAAAAACCCAAAAACAGGAGAAAAATAATAAACCAGATAATTAGAAACTAAAGGAAAATACTGCTCCCTGGAAAATAACCTAATAGCATCACTGAAAGGTTGAAAAATACCAACAAAGCCAACCCTATTAGGACCCCTACGAATATGAATATAACCCAAAACCTTACGCTCCAACAAAGTAAGAAAAGCCACCCCCACCATAACAAAAATCATCAACAACAAAAAAATAACAACAAGAAAAAACAAACCCAGCATCATACTACCTGTAAGTAAAACTTACATTAAAAGATTCTAAATCCAACGCACTTATCTGCCAAAATAGCCACATTAACAATAACCCAACTGAAACAAAATTATTCCAAATGCCCGGTCCTCTCGTACTAAGGCATAAAATTCATTATAGATAGAAACCAACCTGGCTCACGCCGGTTTGAACTCAGATCATGTAAGATTTTAAAGGTCGAACAGACCCAATCAATTCAGCTCCTACACCAAAAATTAACCTTAATCCAACATCGAGGTCGCAAACCCCCCCGCCAATAAGAACTCTCAGGGAAGATAACGCTGTTATCCCTAAGGTAATTTAATCTTGCAATCAAAATAAATGGATCAAAACAACCACAAATCAGTATACCACATAAAAGAGGAGTTAAATAAATTCCTCCCATCACCCCAACAAAACAAAAGATGAGCAAAAATTAAAAACAAACAACAAGAAATACGCAATCAAATGTTAAACTCTATAGGGTCTTCTCGTCCCATAAAAACATCTAAGAATTTTAACTTAAACTCCAAATTCAACAACAAATTCACACCCAAGACAGCTCATGTCTCGTCAAGCCATTCATACCAGATCACAATTAAAGAACTAATGACTATGCTACCTTTGCACGGTCAAAATACCGCGGCCCTTCAACTAAAAATACGTCAGCGGGCAGGCCGTACTTCAGAAACTAACAAGAAAAGATGTTTTTGTTAAACAGGCGGACATAAAAAATTTGCCTAATTCCTTAAAAGAAATTAACACCAAAAAACACCATAAAAACAAAATTTACTAATTCCATAATAATTACTAACCAAAACAAAATAAAGAAAACATTCCAATAAATAGACTAAACTACAAACAAATAAAAAAAAGAACAAATAAAATTTTAACATAATCAAATTGAAAATCACCATAAAATCCACAAAACTAAATAGCCGAACACAAAGTTATAATAATAAAATAAGGAGCTAGTCCCCCCCAATCTTAACATCAAATAAAAAGAAATAAACCAACAATAAACCTTAAATAAAACGCATGAATTAAATTCATTTCTTGAAAAACCAGAAACCAACAAAGACGAATAACATATCACTACCAACGACCCATTACCGATGATGATGAAACACCAACCAGCATAAACCATTAACTCCTTCAAAATCGGGAAATAAAAATAAATAATAAAATTCAATGAACCCTGATACACAAGGTACAATAAACAAAATCAACTTCCACAAAAAAAATCAACAACCCCTCACAGTACAAGTAAACTATCGCAAAAAGAATTAAATCAAAACCATACAATAACAAAATGATACTTCAATTAACAAACAAAAAAACACAACAAAAAGCAAGAGAATAAACTAAAATCAGACCATGCCGAATCGCACAGCACAATAATTCAGCGTAAATGAAAACTCAACTACTAGAAATGATCTGAATCATTCCAGCCACACCTTCCGGTACAGCCACTTTGTTACGACTTATCTCATCAACAACTTAAATGAGAGCGACGGGCGATGTGTACATATCCTAGAACCAACTATCATGAAGACAATCTACAAGACATTACAACCAAATCCAATTTCATGTCAATATTAAAATAAACAATCCAAACAACACATAACACTGTAATCCATCATTACACTTAGAAAAAGCTGCACCTTGACCTGCAATAAATCAAATTAAAGAAACCAGAAAATTAAGAAACTCTAAAAAGATAATCAATAAACGGCGGTATACAAACCAAAAACATAACCCTAAGTAAGATCCAACGCGGACTATCGATAACGAGACAGATTCCTCTGAAAGGAGTAGGATACCGCCAAATTCTTTAAGTTTCAAGAACACAACTAATACTACTCAGGTAAAAACATTAACACTCAAAATAATAGGGTATCTAATCCTAGTCTACAAACAAGAGTTTCGCAGCCTCCAAACAAACAAAAAACACTAACAAAAATAAAGATTTCACCCAAAATAACTAAACATTAAAAATCAAAAATTGACCATAAAACTACCAAACCAAACAAATTCAAATGCCCCCAAGGTATAACCGCGGCTGCTGGCACAAAATTTAACCGAAACTAAAATGCATTGCTGGATAAAGGAAAGCCCAACTAACCAATAACAACTAATGAAAATAATAACACACCCCAGTCCCCCAACCCATCTAGAGAAGAAAGACAAACTCGCAAAAACTTACATATAGAGCAAGCAAACACTGAATAACCAAGCAAGAATAAAACTACGCTTGGGGCAAGTGGAACCCATCAACGGTACAAAAACAAGCAATACTAAACAAAACACACAAAAGCAAGAGTCCAAAGCACAAGAAAACCACGG